TAATGAAATTAAGAAAGGAGGACTCATTTCATTTTTGTATTTTGTTTTGCTAAAGGTGTTTTGACAGATACATCTCGACAAAACTACTTAAGCCATAACATAAAAATGCATTGTGCAAGAACCTTTAGTTCCATTCTTTTTTTTTTTATCTTTTAGATACTTTACCGGAAAAAAAAAGACTAATAAGAAATGACATTCTTATGTTTGATCTTGTTTCAATAACAAGTCTTTTTTTTCAAATCAAATAAATCAATTTTTCCAGGATTTATGGGAACAAAAAAGGCCCGGCTAGGTATTGACCTGGCCGAGCGGAAAAACAAGTTATTTCTATTTTATTTATTAGTTATTAGAATATTTGAATTCTAATATCTAATAATAGAATATATTCATTATTAATTTCGATTATTTTTTCTATTCTTTTTAGATTTTTTTTCTGAATTGAATAATGAATAAAATAAAATATATAAATAAATATACAATAAAATACAATCAATAAAATACAATTAAATAGAATAATTTATATTAATAATTTATATAATTAATATAATATAATATAATTAATATAAATATAGATAATTATATATAATTAATTAAATACCGAATACCTATAATATCTAAAATGAAATTCAAATTCAAAAATTAAAAGAAATCCTAACTGAAAAAAAAAATTAATAAATAATATAAATAGAATATAGAATTTAGTAATATAGAAATATATATATTAATATTAATTAGAATAGAATATTCGAATAAAAAATAAGACTATAAAAAGAAAGATAAGATATAAAATAAAGAGGGACCCTTTTCAATTGGGGAGAGATGGCTGAGTGGACTAAAGCGTCGGATTGCTAATCCGTTGTACGAATTTTTCGTACCGAGGGTTCGAATCCCTCTCTTTCCGTTTCCGTCGATGATTTGGTATTTTATTTACCTTTTTTTTTTGAATTTATAGAGCGGAGCCTCTTTTGTTTTCTTTGTTTGTTTTATTTTTTTATATTTATTTTTGATTTATATTAACGATTCACTTTTCTATTTTCTTATTTACTTATTTATTCTTATTTAATAGTGAAAATAAAAAATAAGAATATTTCAAAATCAAGCACAAGCAAGGACAACACAGAAAACAAAAAAATATGATTTTTTATTCTTCACGTCCCGGATTACGTCCTGGATCGTTAGATAGGAATCCGAAGATGAAAAGAGAAACAAAGAATATCACTACCGTGTAAACAAATAGTTTTAGAGTAAGCATTACACAATCTCCAAGATCATTAAAAAAAAAGAAAGAGAATAGATTCTCCTATACTACACATTATGTTTCTTTTGATACTAAGAAATGAAGTGATTTCGAGAAATAGAAAAAACTTTTTGGAAATTTATTTGTAATAAGAGTTGATTCCTTTATTACTAAAGATTTTCTTTCATATCCAGAATTAGATATTGGTGGGGGACTCATAATAGGATTTTTCAATGGAAAAAATGTAAGAATGAGGAAATGAGATGGTCCAGATTTTTCTTGTCTATAAAAAAATTTCCATATTTGAATCGAGGATTCACGCTATAAGACTTATCTGATCTTAAAAATTGTTAAAATGTTCGAATTTCTTTTTTTCGAAAAAATTATGAATTTTTCTAGGACAGTATTCAAATTAAAGATCTCATCGAAAACTTACAGCAGCTTGCCAAACAAAAGCTAAGAGAAAAAAGAGTAGAGGTATTATTGGCATAATATCTACAATTGGATTCAAAAAAGCGTAGGCTTCAGGTAATTTCGCGAAGAAAAAACTACTTGAATAAAGGGCAGAGTTAATACAAATACAGACCAAACTAAAGATATTAAGCATAACAAACATTTTTTTCTTTAAGATAATTGTATTTTTTCTTTTTTTGAGTTAAATTAATTTAAATTAAGTTAATATTCTTATTAATATATTCTGAATCTGAATTTTATACTAAATGAATTATTAATTTGAATTATTAATTTATTGTTATTGAATATTTTTAATTTCGCTTTTTTTGTTGTTATTTATTTCATTTTTGATTTATACTATTAATATTAATTAATATAAATATAAAATGAATTAATATTGAATATTAATGAAATAAAAAAAAAATGAAATAATAATATTAATAATTAATTAATAAATATTAATAATTAATTAATAAATAATATTAAATAATAAAAATCGAATATAAATAGAATAAAAAAAGTTGAATGAATTACGAATCAAATGATAAATCAAATAAAGAATAAAGAAAGTAAACCCAAAAAATCCTTCTTTGATTTGAACTTATCCAATTCAAAATCTTTCCATTCTGAAATAAAAAAGAAATACAAAAATAGAAGAAATCATACTTTCATGCAATATCTTAATTGAATTCTATGTAATGATCAATAATTTTAGTTTAATTCTATATCTACACATATAAAAATTCTAGCAACAATTTATTCTATAGATATTTAGATATTTGAACTGGAATTGACGAACAACCAATATCAATAATAGTGTTTATAAGTATCGAATAGAAATAGAAATGGGGCGTGGCCAAGCGGTAAGGCAACGGGTTTTGGTCCCGCTATTCGGAGGTTCGAATCCTTCCGTCCCAGAGCATATCCATTCATGATATATATCATATCTGAATACAAATTTTGTATTGTATATCAAAATAAAGAATAAAGATTGCCCTTTTTTGAGAAACCATCTGTTTAAGAGTATATAATCTTGGGTAGAATGTGATTCTTCTTTTTTTTTTTAATGATTCGTCTCGAAATCGAGTCACTTTGAAGATGTAGATTCAAAAAGAACTTCTTTTTTTTTTATTCGTGTTATTGTTGTTATTGTATATTAAAAATGGATAATCCATATTATTCTTATTCTAATAAAAATATATTAAAATAATTAATTCTAAATTTCGGATTAGAAATGGAAATTCAAAGAAATAAAAATAAATAGAATTCGAATTTTTATAAATTATGATTATAATATTTATTAATTAGAATATAATAATTTATTAATTATTTAATTAGAATATAATAAAAATATATTTATTATTTTTTTTTATTTCTTTTATATATTTTTATTTAATTATCTATTTCTATTTTTCTATTTAAATTTCGAAATTCTATTTATTTTTCTATTTTTAAGTTTAAGAATATTTCGAATTTCCTTTTTTCTAAAAAAAAATAAGAATCGAAATTATATTCCTACAATCTACAATATCGGGTTAATTTGAATTTTTGTTGATACTTCTTTACTTTATAAATTTGCCATTCATATAGAAAGAAAAAATATGGATTATTATGTATCGATTGAATCAATGACTATTCATGATTTCATAATTGAATCAATTACATACCGGCTCCAAACTAGAGGAATGTTATGGTAAAACTTCGTTTGAAACGATGTGGTAAAAAGCAACGTGCGACTTGAAAGACATGATTAGATTAGCCGTGGATTTTTACATCCACCATTTTTCTATTATATGGAAATGAGGGTGCTCTTGACTCGACATCGTTTGTTCTGTTCCACTCGAATTCATTTTTGGGGGGAAGGGAGAGGGGTTGATGATGGAAATAGGACATGATGGAGCTCGAGTTGATTCATTTCTCAGGGGCAAGTTTCTAGGGTTAGTGAAAATTAATAAGTTAGAACAACTTCGTAAGTATATTTTCAATATAGAAATCGAAAGGATCCAATTCAAGCAAGTTAAAAAAAAATTGTTGGAATTGGTAAAACTATTTCAATCAAAAGTGGATCTGCGGGAATCGACCATCTATTTGTATGATTCTTTGATGGAAAGAAATAAAACAAATTGGTATGTTGCTGCCATTTTTGAAACGATTAAAGATCCTCGAAGTAATGTCTAAACCCAATGATTCAAAGAAAAGCTAACGGATCATAGAACAAGTAAATACCATTTTCAATTGTCTCAACAAATATATTAGACTGAAGACGAAAAATAGATTCTAAAGAAAGGAGACAGACAAGAAAGGGGGGTAAAGACCGCTCAATAAATGAAATAAAATACCTAACTAAAGGTTTGGTTTTCCTTTGAGTTATTGTTATTTGAGAGTTATCCAACTTGAGTTATGAGGTTGCGAATACGAGTGATTCTTTTTCGGGAAAGAATAAGAAAAAAGTATTTAAATCATAGTCTAATTGATTTGGTTATTTTATGGATCTATTTGACATCATAATTCTATACATAGACATAAATAATTTCTAATTTTCTCGAGCCGTACGAGGAGAAAACTTCTTATACGTTTCTAGGGGGGGTGTATTGTTTATCTATATCTATCCCAATGAGCCGTTTATCGAATCGTTGCAATTGATGTTCGATCTCGAAGAGAGGGGAGAGATCTTCGGAGAGTGGGTTTTTATGATCCGATAAAGAATCAAACCTATTTAAATATTCCTGTTATTCTATATTTCCTTGAAAAGGGCGCTCAACCTACAGGAACTGTTCAGGATATTTCAAAAAAGGCGGGTGTTTTTATGGACCTTTATCCTAATCAACAAACGAAATTTAATTGAAATTTAATTAATGAAATGAAATAAATACATAAAAAAAAGAGGGTGTGGATGACTTGTATATAGATTTATATAACTCTTTTCTCCCTTATCCCCCCCCCCCCCGCTCTCTTGCTCTATTCATACCTAATTTATTCTTACTGCCATAGAATGGCTGTTTTCTACAAAAAATCCCTTTTTTTTTTATTTATGGATATAAATAATCTAAAATAAAAAAAAAAAGGACAAATGAAGTAATAAATGAAGTAATTCGGTCTATAAATACATTGGTGGTTTTTGTTGGAATTCTCTGAATCAATTTAAAAAAGAAAGGGGGTTAGGTTAAGCTTTTTTACTCTTTATATTGATTGAATGATTCTATTATTATATCTTTGATATCTTTGAATTATTATATTTATTGATTGAATAAACCCGATCTCTATTTTTTTCATTAATTTTTGCATACGCCTTTTTTGTATCTATGTCGATTATTTCTGTAGTGTTAATACAACATAATTGCTTGGTTTTTTTATTTACTTTATCTTTTTTTTTTTATTTTTTTTGTATTTGTATTAGCTTATTATTTATATTGATTCTATTTACAAACTTTGATTGAATTAAATTCAATTGGATTTCAATTGGTATTTCTTTGTTTTTTTTTGTTATTTAATATTTCAGTTTCGAATTCGTTTATTTTCTCTATTGTATTCTTTTTTCAACATTAATATTGACAACAGTGTATCAAACAAATATAATCCGATCGTGAATAAATGGATCCATTTATTCACGTTCCATAGCATAGGATTTTTTTACTTCATCAAATGGATGGGTTCGTTGGATTTTCTGTGATATAAACAAGAAAAGAATTTTTTTTGAATTGAGTATTAGAATATAAATAACAAAGGAAAATAAAAAAATTTAATAAGAAATTTCGAATATAAAATATAAAAAGAAATTTAGATAAATTCGAAAAAATTAATAAAGATTAATAAAGAAAATGAAAATAATGTATAAAAATAATGTATAATTAGAATATAGGAGACAAAGAGGTGATCTATAAATTGTGATTTGATTTTTTTTATCTGAGAAAATTTTTTGTATTTTCATCTGATCTGTTCATTTTTATGTTCAGAATCGATTCTACTTCGACATTTTTGATTTTTTTTTATGGAATATTTTTCCAATTCAATCTTTTTATTTATTTTGATTGTGATTGTATCTACATATCCTATTTTATTATTTATTAGTATTAGTTTCTTTTTTTAGTTTATTTGATTAGGGTTGCTAACTCAATGGTAGAGTACTCGGCTTTTAAGTGCGACTCCATTTTATTTTTTACACATTTCTATGAAGCAACGGATTCGTCCATACTATCGGTAGAGTTTGTAAGACCACGACTGATCCAGAAAGGAATGAATGGAAAAAGCAGCATGTCGTATCAATGGAGAATTCTAAGAATATTTCATTGTTATTGGATCGGGCCCCAATTCTTGTTTGAATTCTTGGCTCGGAACAAAAAAAAAATTCACATTTGGGTTGAATTAATAAATGGATAGAGTTTGGCGACTCCAATTATAGGGAAACAAAAAGCAACGAGCTTTCGTTTTGAATTTGAATGATTACCCCATCTAATTATACGTTAAAAATATATTAGTACTTGATGCGGGAAAAGCTTTTCCCATGGATGGATTATTGATTTTTGTTATGAGTCCTAACTATTAGCTATTCTCCATTATATTATGGGGTGGCGATAAATGTGTAGAAGAAAGAGTATATTGATAAATATCTTTTTTCCAAAATCAAAAGAGCGATTGGGTTGAGAAAATAAAGGATTTTTAACTATCTTGTTATCCTAGAACGAACATAAAACAATTAGATGGAAAAAGCGAGTAGAGAGAGTCCGTTGATGAGTCTTACTTATTTTCTAGGTATCTATTCCATTTTTATTAGAATAGAATACCCAGTTTTGACTGTATCGCACTATGTATCATTTGATAACCCAATAAATCCTCGATCCTCGGCCCAAATCGAATTTAAAAAATGGAGGAATTTCAAGTATATTTAGAACGAGATAGATCTCGTCAACATGACTTCCTATACCCACTTATTTTTCGGGAGTATATTTATGCACTTGCTTATGATCATGGTTTAAATAGCTCCATTTTGTTGGAAAATCTCGGTTATGACAATAAATCTAGTTTACAAATTGTAAAACGTTTAATTACTCGAATGTATCAACAGAATCATTTGATTATTTCTGCTAATGATTCTAACAAAAATCCATTTGGGGGTTACAACAAGAATTTGTATTCTCAAATAATATCAGAGGTGTTTGCCGTCAGTGTGGAAATTCCATTTTCCCTACAATTAATCTCTTCCTTAGAGGAGGTAGAAATCGTAAAATCTTATAATTTACGATCAATTCATTCAATATTTCCTTTTTTTGAGGAAAAAGTTCCATATTTAAATTATGTGTCAGATGTACGAATACCCTACCCTATCCATCTGGAAATCTTGATTCAAACCCTTCGATACTGGGTGAAAGATGCCTCTTCTTTTCATTTATTAAGGCTTTTTCTTTATGAGTATTTTAATTGGAATAGTCTTATTACTCAAAAAAAATGGATTTCTACTTTTTCAAAAAAGAATTCAAGATTATTCCTATTCCTATATAATTTTTATGTATGTGAATACGAATCTATCTTTCGTTTTCTCCGTAACAAATCTTCTTATTTACGATTAACATCTTCTGGAATCCTTTTTGAGCGAATCTATTTCTATGCAAAAATAGAACATTTTGTAGAAGTCTTTGATAAAGATTTTCCGTCCACCCTATGGTTCTTCAAGGACCCTTTCATTCATTATGTTCGATATCAAGGAAAATCCATTCTGGCTTCAAAGAATACGCCCTTTTTGATGAATAAATGGAAATACTATCTTATCCATTTATGGCAATGTCATTTTTATGTTTGGCTTCAACCAGAAAAGA